TCTGACCACATTCTCCATAGGTCCCTCTTAGATCTTCTTTCTCCAATCTTGGGTTAGGGAAGAAGGAGATATTCGCGACTACTGGCGGTTTCATTATGGGGCAGCTCATGATCTTCATATCGATCTATTATCCACCTCTGCATCTATTCTTTCTTAGCTAAACGGGTGGAAGATCCATCCAATTTGGTTATATCATGGACTCGAAAAACGGATCTGAATGTGACTGAAATGCACGATCTTCACAGGTATCACTTTTCACGATACCTAAACCTAAAAGGTGGAATAGCTATTTTCGAACCATTTCCTATAAGAGAATGGTTTCCATTACTTTGAGAAATGGATTCTATATCAAACTATAGCTATTGCATTAAAGAAGAAAAGAAACTAATAGAAGTCGAAGACGCGGAATGGTAGTGAATAGAGAAAAAGATTCTTCTGATTTTCTTGTTCCTGAAAATATTCGATCTATCTCCTAGACGCCGTAGAGAATTGAGAATTTTCATGTCTTTCAATTCTCGTACTCGTAATTGGAAAGTTACGGAAGGAGATCCATCATTTTGCAATGAAAACAACATAAAAAACTCTGGACAATTTCGAAATCAGACCAAGCGTCTTAATACATATGCAAAAAAATTCATTATTGGCCCACCATTGATTACAAGATTTCGCTTTTATGAATCGCTATTGGTTTGATACGAATAATGGCAGTCGTTTCAGTATGTTAAGGATACAGATGTATCCACAATTCATTTAGAGTTACTTAATAGCCTATTTCTTATACTATATCTCTATCCCGTGAAATTCTCGAGCCCAAAGATGGATGCATATGCTGTGTTTCATTTTGCTAAATGATATCAATTAAATGGTATATCAATTCTATAAATTGGATATAGCAATAAATAAATCAGCAAAATTCTTTTATTTTAGATAGAAGAAATGTTTCTTCTATCTAAAATAAAAGAATGTACCCTTCTATCCAAATCCAATTTGCATCGATAAAATAAATCCAAATTCCAGATTCCAGCAGTAGATGAATAATTGCAAATTTTTGTGTGTACGAGATTAGAATAACTTAAAAATAACTGACATAATTTTTTATTTTTCCTGATCAGAAAAATACATGAAAAAGAAAGGAGGTAGAAAAATTTGTTGATTTATGGTTAAAGAAGAAAAACAAGAAAACAGGGGTTCTGTTGAATTTCAAGTATTCAGTTTCACCAATAAGATACGGAGACTTGCTTCACATTTAGAATTACACAAAAAAGATTTTTCATCGGAAAGAGGTCTACGAAGACTTTTGGGAAAACGTCAACGTTTGCTGGCTTATTTGGCAAAGAAAAATAGAGTACGTTATAAGAAATTAATAAGTCAGTTGGATATTCGGGAGAAGTAATTTAATCGTTCGAATTTTTTTCTTATTTTATTAGTAGTCTTATAGTAGTCTTAGATTTTGCATTTTGATGAGCCTCGTTTTGAGGAATTCATGGAATAATCCATTTTCATGGAATAAAGAATAAGAACAAGGATATGAGTCTATCGCTTAAAAGAAAAGATCTCATGATAGTCAATATGGGTCCTCAACACCCATCAATGCATGGCGTTCTTCGATTAATAGTTACTCTCGATGGTGAAGATGTTATTGATTGTGAACCCATATTAGGGTATTTACACAGAGGAATGGAAAAAATTGCGGAAAACAGAAGTATTATACAATACTTGCCTTATGTAACACGATGGGATTATTTAGCTACTATGTTTACAGAAGCAATAACGGTAAATGCACCAGAATTCTTGGAGAAGATTCAAATACCCCAAAGAGCCAGCTATATTAGAGTAATTATGTTAGAATTGAGCCGTATAGCTTCTCATTTGTTATGGCTTGGACCTTTTATGGCGGATCTCGGGGCACAGACTCCTTTTTTCTACATTTTTAGAGAGAGAGAATTGATATATGATCTATTTGAAGCTGCAACAGGTATGCGAATGATGCATAATTACTTTCGCATCGGAGGGGTAGCTGCCGATCTCCCTTATGGATGGATGGATAAATGTTTAGATTTCTGTGATTATTTTTTACAAGGAGTTGTTGAATATCAACAACTTATTACACAGAATCCTATTTTTTTAGAACGAGTTGAAGGAGTCGGTTTTATTAGCGGAGAAGAAGCTGTAAATTGGGGCTTATCAGGACCAATGTTACGAGCTTCTGGAATACAATGGGATCTTCGTAAAATCGATCCTTATGAGTCTTACAATCAATTCGATTGGGAAGTCCAATGGCAAAAAGAAGGAGATTCGTTAGCTCGCTATTTAGTACGAGTCGGTGAAATGAGGGAATCCATAAAAATTATTCAACAGGCTGTAGAGGAAATTCCTGGAGGACCTTATGAGAATTTAGAAGCCCGACGCTTTAAGAAAGCAAAGAATCCTGAATGGAATGATTTTGAATATCGATTTATTAGTAAAAAACCTTCGCCCAATTTTGAATTATCAAAGCAAGAGCTTTATGTAAGAGTAGAAGCTCCAAAAGGCGAATTAGGAATTTATCTGGTAGGAGATGATAGTCTTTTCCCCTGGAGATGGAAAATTCGTCCACCGGGTTTTATTAATTTGCAAATTCTTCCTCAGCTAGTTAAAAAAATGAAATTGGCTGATATCATGACAATATTAGGTAGTATAGATATCATTATGGGGGAAGTTGATCGTTGAAATGATAATAGATAGGGTAGAGGTAGAAACTATCAATTCTTTTTCGAAATCGGAATTATTAAAAGAAATCTACGGACTTATATGGATTCTACCCATTTTGGCCCTCCTACTGGGAATCACAATAGAAGTACTCGTAATTGTGTGGTTAGAAAGAGAAATATCCGCATCGATACAACAACGTATTGGTCCTGAATATGCTGGCCCCCTGGGACTGCTTCAAGCTATAGCAGATGGAACTAAACTACTTTTAAAAGAGGATATCCTCCCATCCCGAGGAGAGATTCCTTTATTTAGCATTGGTCCCTCTATAGCAGTCATATCCATTTTATTAAGTTTTTTAGTTATCCCTTTGGGATATCGTTTTGTTTTAGCTGATCTTAGTATTGGTGTTTTTTTATGGATTGCGATTTCAAGTATTGCTCCTATTGGTCTTCTCATGGCAGGATATAGCTCAAATAATAAATATTCTTTTTCAGGCGGTCTACGAGCGGCTGCTCAATCTATTAGTTATGAAATACCATTAACTTTTTGTGTACTAGCAATATCTCTACGTGTGATTCGTTAAAATAGGATCTTTTTCCTCTAAAATACATTGAATGCTTATCTTCCTTTGCTTATTCTGTATTTGCGTTGGTAAGTTAAACTCGATAGCTATATGAGTGAAACAAAACAGCTTATTAATTTGTAGTAAAAATAAAAAATCTCATTTCCTACGTACAAGAAAAAAGTTCAAGTAAACATAAGGAGTGTAAACTCTTTACCCCAAGGTTGAGATTGTTTAATTAGTCATCATATCTTGAAGCGGGCAAGAATAAAAGATTCGCGGTATGGAATTCCATTACTAGAATATTTGGAGTTATTACTATAATTTAAACTTATAACCATAAGGCAATCCATCAAAAGTTAGTGAGGGATTAGGAACACTAAAGTACATACAGGATTAGTAATGAGAGAATCTAAATTATTAGACATTTTTCCTCATAAAAGGAATCATAATAAGGACTTGAAATTGGTGGAAATGATCAAGCAGTACTTTCTTCAGATTCCGGTCTAGAGTATGTTCCCATTCACTTGTTAAGGAAATGGCTATCAAGAACGAATTAACCCTTTATTCTTTTTTTTTAAGTATACCCCTCCCGGGGAAAGAAGAATAGGACAAAAGATATGGAATACAATACAAAAAAGGATCTTTATTTATTCTTTCCTTCCTTATATCCCTATTCATACAGAATTCCTCATGAACTAATGCCAAATTCTTTCCATTTATTAATTACTATAATGAGTGATTTATTCCAATATTAAGTTATTACCGAACAAAGAAAAATTTTATTATATAAAGGATGAGATCAATTCGGAAGCGCTTTTTTGTTATTCTAGCAGACGTAATTGCTTTGGTCTAATTTTGGGCTTTCCAATCAATTTTATCTTACCTAATTCTATCTATGCCCAGGGGATAATACCGAAACGAAACAATCCTTTCCTTTTTTCTGATCATAGAGGAGCCGTATGAAGCTAAGGTTTCATGTACGGTTTTGGAATAGCGGTGGGAACAGTGATGTTATCATCGACTATGATTATCTAATAGTTCAAGTACAGTTGATATAGTTGAAGCACAGTCCAAATATGGTTTTTTTGGATGGAATCTTTGGCGTCAGCCTATAGGTTTTCTAGTTTTTCTAATTTCTTCTTTAGCAGAATGTGAAAGATTACCCTTTGATTTACCAGAAGCAGAAGAAGAATTAGTAGCAGGTTATCAAACCGAATATTCTGGTATTAAATATGGTTTATTTTATCTTGTTTCTTACCTAAATTTATTAGTTTCCTCTTTATTTGTAACTGTTCTATACTTAGGCGGGTGGAATTTCTCTATTCCCTATATATCCTTTTTTGGATTTTTCCAAATGAATAAAATAATTGGAATTTTGGAAATGGTAATAGGTATCTTTATTACATTAACTAAAGCTTATTTATTTCTCTTCATTTCTATCACAATAAGATGGACTTTACCCAGGATGAGAATGGATCAGTTATTAAATCTTGGATGGAAATTTCTTTTACCTATTTCTCTGGGCAATCTCTTATTAACAACTTCTTCCCAACTAGTTTCACTATAAATAAGAATACAATAACAGTAAGAATATTTTCAACACAAAAGTTCTCTCAAACAAGAGAAAGAAACATACCTTTTTCATATATAGATTTAGAATATGTTCCCTATGCTAACTGGGTTCATTAGTTATGGTCAACAAACAATACGCGCCGCAAGATACATTGGTCAAGGTTTAATAATTACCTTATCCCACACAAATCGTTTACCTATAACGATTCACTACCCTTATGAAAAATCAATTACATCGGAGCGTTTCCGGGGGCGAATACACTTTGAATTTGATAAATGCATTGCTTGTGAAGTATGTGTTCGCGTATGCCCGATAGATCTACCCCTTGTGGATTGGAAATTTGAAAAGGATATTAAAAGAAAACAATTGCTTAATTATAGTATTGATTTCGGAGTTTGTATATTTTGTGGTAACTGTGTTGAATACTGTCCCACAAATTGTTTATCAATGACTGAAGAATATGAACTTTCTACTTATGATCGTCATGAATTGAATTACAATCAAATTGCTTTGAGTCGGTTACCAATCTCCATAATGGGAGATTACACAATTCAAACAATTAGGAATTCGCCTCAAAGTAAAATAGACGAAGAAAAATCTTGGAATTCAAGAACGATTACGGATTACTAGGTATTAGGATTTTTTTATTAGAAAAATCCATTTTTACTAACTCTAACGAAAAAAGAATAACTACTGCTTAACAACTTATATGCATATACAAAAAAATATCCTAATACCTTTTTCCTTCCTTGAATCTTTTAGTTTTAGTCAGTTCATGAAAAATTTTATACTAGAAATTTCTTCTTATTCATAATGGATTTACCTGGACCAATACATGAGATTCTTGTGCTATTTGGGGGATTTGTTCTTATACTAGGAGGTCTAGGAGTAGTATTACTTACCAACCCAATTTATTCTGCCTTTTCGCTGGGATTAGTTCTTGTTTGTATATCCTTATTCTATTTTTTATTAAATTCCTACTTTGTAGCTGTCGCACAACTTCTTATTTATGTGGGAGCCATAAATGTCTTGATCATATTTGCTGTAATGTTTGTAAACGGCTCAGAGTGGTCTAAAGATAAGAATTATTGGACGATTGGAGATGGGTTTACTTTACTCCTTTGTATAACTATTCCTTTTTCACTAATGACTACTATCCCAGATACGTCGTGGTATGGAATTCTTTGGACTACAAGATCTAACCAAATAGTAGAACAGGGTCTCATAAATAACGTTCAACAAATTGGGATTCATTTAGCAACCGATTTTTATCTTCCGTTTGAACTCATTTCCCTAATTCTTCTAGTTTCCTTAATAGGTGCAATTACTATGGCTCGACAATAAGAAATACTTAGAATGAGTCAAAATTCTTAGAATTTCAAATATAAAATAAATAACTAAAGAATCACAAATTTGATTTAGTAAAACCCATCTACTGCCAACACAACAAATACCTTCTTTTCTCTTTTGTTGTGTAATTGTTCTATTCTAATTAATTGAATCGGTTCAATTCTTGCCCTCATATTGAAATGAATCGAGATTGATAAGGAGTTAGTTAATGATGTTTGAGCATGTACTTTTTTTGAGTGTCTATTTATTTTCGATTGGTATCTATGGATTGATCACAAGCCGAAACATGGTTAGAGCTCTAATATGTCTTGAACTTATACTGAATTCAATTAATCTAAATCTCGTAACATTTTCTGATCTATTTGATAGTCGCCAATTAAAAGGAGACATTTTCGCAATTTTTGTTATAGCCCTTGCGGCTGCTGAAGCAGCTATTGGACTATCTATTCTTTCTTCCATCCATCGTAACAGGAAATCAACTCGTATCAATCAATCCAATTTTTTGAATAATTAGACATAGAATCCTCTAAACAAAGGCGGATATATAATAATAAGAAACATTAAGATGAATAGAAATCTAATCTTATTTTCTTATTAGTGTTTAATAATATCCATTTTTGGAGTAGGTTATTTCAGAGTATTGTTTTTTACTTATTGAATATTGCATTTTTGCAATTCATTGATATTGCAATTTGAATATTGCAATAATTTATATTGAAAAGATGATAGCCAATAAATTGGCTAATTCAAATTAGTATGTAGAATTCGTATAATTATGACTGTTGAAGCCTTAAATTCAAGTCTCTTGGCTCTTTTCACGCTTTCTCACAAACAGATTACGAAATATATTGCATTATTTGTTAAAGTTTGGATAAACCATTGCTTCATCTGGTGTATACAATACATCTAATTTATATAGTACTAATTTCATTTTTACCAGATCGAAAATTTTTATGTTGAAAAGGAAAATTTAGAGATCCAATGTCACATTCTGTAAAAATTTATGATACATGTATAGGATGCACTCAATGTGTACGAGCTTGCCCAACAGATGTATTAGAAATGATACCTTGGGATGGATGTAAAGCCAAGCAAATTGCTTCCGCGCCGAGAACCGAAGATTGTGTGGGTTGTAAGAGATGCGAATCTGCCTGCCCAACGGATTTTTTAAGTGTCCGCGTTTATTTAGCGTCTGAAACAACCCGCAGCATGGCTCTATCTTATTGATACGTTACAAAAAAATCCACTTGAATCGTCTGATTCCTCTTTACCGAAGAAGCCTGTGCTCGAAATAATCGAGCATGGGCTTTTCTGGTCAAAACGTATCTTGTCTTTATTACTTTATCATGAGTTATTTTCCTTGGTTAACAATACTTGTTGTTTTGCCGATATTTGCAGGTTCATTAATTTTCTTTTTACCTCATAAAGGAAATAAAATCGTTAGGTGGTATACTATAGCTATTTGTTTATTAGAATTCCTTCTAATGACTTATGCATTCTGTTATCATTTCCAATTGGAGGATCCCTTAATCCAATTAAAGGAGGATTCTAAATGGATAGATGTTTTTGATTTCCACTGGAGATTGGGAATCGATGGACTTTCATTAGGATCTATTTTATTGACAGGATTTATCACTACTTTAGCTACTTTAGCGGCTTGGCCGGTTACTCGGAATTCGCAATTATTCTATTTCCTGATGCTAGCAATGTATAGCGGTCAAATAGGATTATTTTCTTCACGAGACCTTTTACTTTTTTTTATCATGTGGGAGTTAGAATTAATTCCTGTTTACTTACTTTTATCCATGTGGGGGGGAAAGAGGCGTCTGTATTCAGCTACCAAGTTTATTTTGTATACTGCAGGCGGTTCCATTTTTTTCTTAATTGGAGTTCTGGGTATGGGATTATATGGTTCCAATGAACCCGGATTAGATTTAGAAAGATTGATTAATCAATCATACCCTACAACATTAGAAATACTACTGTATTTTGGCTTCCTTATTGCTTATGCTGTCAAATTGCCGATTATACCTTTACATACGTGGTTACCAGATACCCATGGGGAAGCGCATTACAGTACATGTATGCTTTTAGCCGGAATTCTATTAAAGATGGGAGCATACGGATTGATTCGGGTCAATATGGAATTGTTACCGCATGCTCATTATCTATTTTCCCCCTGGTTGGTAATAATAGGAGCGGTGCAAATAATCTATGCAGCTTCAACTTCTCTTGGTCAACGAAATTTCAAAAAAAGAATAGCCTACTCCTCCGTATCTCACATGGGTTTCATAATTATAGGAATTGGTTCCATAACCAACATTGGACTAAATGGAGCTATTTTACAAATATTATCTCATGGATTTATTGGTGCTACACTTTTTTTCTTGGCGGGAACGGCTTGTGATAGAATGCGTCTTGTTTATCTCGAAGAACTGGGGGGAATATCTATCCCAATGCCAAAAATTTTTACCATGTTTAGTAGCTTTTCAATGGCTTCTCTTGCCTTACCGGGAATGAGCGGTTTTGTTGCAGAATTAGTAGTATTTTTTGGACTAATTACTAGTCCTAAATTTATGTTAATGCCAAAAATGCTAATTACTTTTGTAATGGCAATAGGAATGATATTAACTCCTATTTATTTATTATCTATGTTACGCCAGATGTTCTATGGATACAAGCTATTTCATGTTCCAAACAAAAATTTTGTAGATTCTGGACCACGGGAACTCTTTCTTTTAATCTGTATCTTTTTACCAGTAATAGGAATTGGTATTTATCCAGATTTTGTTCTCTCTCTATCCGTTGATAGGGTAGAGGTTCTATTATCCAATTATTATACTAAATAGGATTTTCTTTTTTTAACCAGTCCGCTCTATATTCCAGAGTGGAAAAATACAAAATTCAGAAAAAAGTAAAAAAGTATAATTAGATCTATCTCGAATTTTTGAGAACCCCTTGAACGTCTTTTCAAAGGGTTCTCAAATCAAACAAAAAAGGAAAAAACCTTCAGGTTTTATGTTATGTAATTATTTAGATGGTAATGTAAATGAACCGTAACTATGTAAACCTATTCCTAACAGATTGATACCAAAATAGCAGATCCAAATTATAAGAAATCCTATCGAAGCTACAAGTGCAGAATTCGTACCCTTCCAATTTTGATTTGTTCTACTATGTAAATATATTGCAAATATGGTCCAGGTAATAAATGCCCAAGTTTCCTTAGGATCCCAATTCCAATAGGATCCCCATGCCTCATTAGCCCATACTGCTCCACAAAGAATACCCACGGTTAAAAGAGTAAACCCTAGACTAATGACACGATAACTCCAAGAATCCAAACGCTCAGTTAATTGATATTTGTAATAATTTGGAAATACGGGAAAAGAGGTGTTTTTTAAAGCACTTCTTTTTGCATATAAATATTCAATCTCACTAAAGAAAAATGTTTTAAGAAAAACATTTTTCTTTAGTGAAAAGAAATCGAAAGAATTTCGAAATCTAATGATTAGAAGAGCAGCGGATAATAAGGATCCGCACAAAAGAGTTGCATAGCTTAGTAACATCATACTGACATGCATCATTAACCACTGAGATTGTAGAGCAGGTACTAGTATTGTGGATTGATGCATTTCAGTTAAAAGACCCGACGTGGCAAAGCCTTGCGTTAAAATAGTACTTGGCGTAGTTATTGTGCTTAAATCATTTTTCGAGTTCTGTATCTTAGGAATAGTATGAAGAATATACAGAGTCCATGAAAGGAAGATCAATGATTCATATAAATTACTTAATGGAAAATGTCCCGAAGAAACCCAACGAGAGACTAAAAATCCTGTTATAGAGAAAAAAGTAGCTATCATTCCTTTTTCTGACGAATCACGTAATCCCCTAAGTTCACGAACTAATAAGGTTATCAAATGAATCGTAATCACAATTGAAATGGTTGAGAAAGAGATATGAGTTAGTATATGTTCTAAAGTTGTAAATAGCATAACGATAAGGTCCCATTACAAAATTGGAAATTTCGAATTGAATCCATTTTCTAATTTATTGTATTCTTTTTCGAGAATGCCGCCACTCGGATTCGAACCGAGATGCTTGAGCACTGCTTCCTAAGAGCAGCGTGTCTACCAATTTCACCATGGCGGCTAATTTAAAATAAAAAATAGTTAACTTAAAAGAATAATAGTTATTTTATCGTGAATCGTCGAGACTGGGAGAGGCCATAGAATTTAGGAACATTAGAAGTTCATCATTAACTACAATGAAATGAATTTTGTATTTTTTTAGAAAAATTTATAGAATGAAAGCCTTTACACTCTTATTAATATGATGTACCAGTCCTAAACCCATTTATATGGGAATTTTTGATAAGATTAGGTAGAGCTTGTAAGTCCTATTGCAAGAATAGTCTACTTTTTATATTTATAATAGAATCCTCATAAAAACGAGGATTCTATTATAAATATAAAAAAAAGTTCTTTGATAGGAAAAGAATACTGAGGACACAATATACCAAAAACTTTTGTTCTATATAATGATAATGGAGGGATTCGTTCTAAGAATATTGTACCGAGGAATTCGACACATAAAAGTACATTTATTAATTAATCCGGATTATTCATTCATATTAAATAATTGGAATTTCTTTTGGATAGTTCAATTCAGATTATTTCAAAATCTTTTTATTTGTTTGCTTGTTGCCCAGAAAAACCTTTTGGTTTTGGATGCTCGTTGCCGCTAGAAAATGATCTTGATTTTGCTAAAGAATAAGATTGTACTATGGAAAAATAAGTCTTTTTTTTCCAAAGATTTTTACGAATACGCTTTTTTGACATCGAAGTACGTTTTTTTGGAACTGCCATTCAAAAGGGGAATTACTTTTTTCTAGTTGTATGTGAAAGACATCTATTGCCGCAAATCAATCCTTCTTTCTGTTTTTTCTTAGTATTTATACTTAGATACTGAAAGATACTTAGATACTGAAAGATACTGAAATTCGAAATTCTTCTTTAGTTCATTTTGTCTAATGTGGGTAAGACAAGAGTTTTTTAAGATTTTCTATTTAAATCAATTTATATATTAAATATACTCCATATATAAATATTATGGTATGGGGGATAAGCCCTCATATAAGAGGGGGATATAAAAAGAAGGAAGGTAAAATTCAATTCAAATAGTTAATTAAGTTCAGAAAGCTATTCCATAATTGAATTCCAATAAAAAAAATACTTAGTCTCTTAAACAAGACATTCTAAAACTTAGAGAATTCTATTCATTAGGATTTCCTTTTATATGAAATAAGAAATATTCGAGAATTTCCTATAAATATAGGTTTTCTTTGGAATTCAATCAATCAATTACGAAACAACAGAGTTCTTTTATTTTAACAGAAAGAAATACAAAAATGATTAGAAAGTCAAATTATTCAATCTTTTTTTGTATTTTCATAAATATTTTTTTTTTAACTAATAACTAGTAACTAGATACCGAAATTCTTTGATTGACTTTTTGAATTTAAGTAACTAAACCCATTCTAAATTTTGGAATATTTTAATGAGAGAAATTTGAAAAATCCGGAATTCCTGTATTTTTTCTTTTTCTTATTTTGTTTTTTTAATTCCTTTAGAAAGAGATAAGAATAGGTTTGGTGAATCGGAAACTATTTTATTTTATAGAAAAATTGAACTATAAATTTAAACTAAAAATTGCTATTTCTTTTCTTATGGAACATACATATCAATATGCCTGGGTAATTCCTCTTCTCCCACTTCCAGTTATTATGTCAATGGGATTTGGACTTTTTCTTATTCCCACAGCAACAAAAAATCTTCGTCGCATATGGGCTTTTCCTAGTATTTTACTCTTAAGTATAGCTATGGTATTTTCACTTCACCTGTCTATTCAACAAATAAATGGAAGTTCTATCTATCAATATCTATGGTCTTGGACCATCAATAATGATTTTTCCTTAGAATTTGGATACTTGGTCGACCCCCTTACGTCTATTATGTTAATACTAATTACTACTGTAGGAATCTTAGTTCTTATTTATAGTGATGATTATATGTCTCACGATGAAGGATATTTGAGATTTTTTGTTTATATAAGTTTTTTTAATACTTCCATGTTGGGGTTGGTTACTAGTTCCAATTTGATACAAATATATTTTTTTTGGGAACTTGTCGGAATGTGTTCCTATTTATTGATAGGCTTTTGGTTTACGCGGCCAATTGCAGCGAGTGCTTGTCAAAAAGCTTTTGTAACTAATCGTGTAGGGGATTTTGGTCTGTTATTAGGAATTTTAGGTTTTTTTTGGATAACGGGTAGTTTGGAGTTTCGGGATTTGTTCCAAATAGCTAATAACTGGATTCCTAATAATGGGATTAATTCCTTACTTACTACTTTGTGTGCTTTTTTATTATTCCTTGGTGCAGTTGCAAAATCTGCACAATTTCCTCTTCACGTATGGTTACCTGATGCTATGGAAGGACCCACTCCCATTTCGGCTCTTATACACGCAGCAACTATGGTTGCTGCGGGGATTTTTCTTCTAGCTAGACTTCTTCCTCTTTTCATATCCCTACCTTTGATAATGAGTTTCATTTCTTTAGTAGGTACAATAACACTCTTCTTAGGAGCCACTTTAGCTCTTGCTCAGAGAGATATTAAAAGAAGCTTAGCCTATTCTACAATGTCTCAATTGGGTTATATGATGTTAGCTCTAGGTATAGGTTCTTATCAAGCTGCTTTATTCCATTTGATCACTCATGCTTATTCGAAAGCTTTATTGTTCTTAGGATCCGGATCCGTTATTCATTCAATGGAACCTCTTGTTGGATATTCACCAGATAAAAGTCAGAATATGGTTCTTATGGGTGGTTTAAGAAAATACGTTCCAATTACAAGAACTACTTTTTTATGTGGTACACTTTCTCTTTGTGGTATTCCACCTCTTGCTTGCTTCTGGTCCAAAGATGAAATCCTTAGTAATAGTTGGTTGTATTCACCCTTTTTTGGAATAATAGCCTCTTTTACTGCAGGATTAACTGCATTTTATATGTTTCGGATATATTTACTTACTTTTGATGGGTATTTGCGTGTTCATTTTCAAAATTACAGTAGTACTAAAGAAGGTTCGTTGTATTCAATATCCTTATGGGGAAAAAGTATATCCAAAGGAGTCAATAGGGATTTTGTTTTATCAACAATGAAGAGTGGAGTTTCTTTTTTTTCACAAAATATACCAAAAATTCCTGCTAATACAAGAAATAAGATAGGATCCTTTAGTACTCCCTTTGGGGCTAAAAAAACTTTTGTCTATCCTCATGAAACAGGAAATACTATGCTATTTCCTCTTCTTATATTACTACTTTTTACTTTGTTCATTGGATCCATAGGAATCCATTTTGATAATGGAGTAAAAGATAATAGAATATTGGAGTTAACCATATTATCAAAGTGGCTAACTCCTTCAATAAACTTGTTCCAGGAAAATTCAAATTCTTCCATAAATTCATATGAATTTATCACTAATGCAATTTCTTCTGTAAGTTTAGCAATTTTTGGTCTATTCATAGCATATATCTTTTATGGATCTGCTTATTCTTTTTTTCAGAATTTGAATTTTCAAAATTCCCTTGTAAAAAAGAATCCAAAAAAGAGCTTTTTGTATGAAGTAAAAAAAGAAATATACAGCTGGTCCTATAATCGTGGTTATATAGATTTTTTCTATACTAGGGTTTTTATACTAGGTATAAGAAGATTAGCTGAACTAACGCATTTTTTTGATAAAGGTGTCATTGATGGAATTATCAATGGAGTAGGTCTTGCTGGTTTTTGTATAGGAGAAGAAATAAAATATGTAGGGGGAGGGCGAATATCGTCTTATCTATTCTTTTTTTTATGTTATGTATCCTTGTTCTTATTCTTTATTCCATGAAAATGGATTATTCCATGAATTCCTCAAAACGAGGCTCATCAAAATGCAAAATCTAAGACTACTATAAGACTACTAATAAAATAAGAAAAAAATTCGAACGATTAAATTACTTCTCCCGAATATCCAACTGACTTATTAATTTCTTATAACGTACTCTATTTTTCTTTGCCAAATAAGCCAGCAAACGTTGACGTTTTCCCAAAAGTCTTCGTAGACCTCTTTCCGATGAAAAATCTTTTTTGTGTAATTCTAAATGTGAAGCAAGTCTCCGTATCTTATTGGTGAAACTGAATACTTGAAATTCAACAGAACCCCTGTTTTCTTGTTTTTCTTCTTTAACCATAAATCAACAAATTTTTCTACCTCCTTTCTTTTTCATGTATTTTTCTGATCAGGAAAAATAAAAAATTATGTCAGTTATTTTTAAGTTATTCTAATCTCGTACACACAAAAATTTGCAATTATTCATCTACTGCTGGAATCTGGAATTTGGATTTATTTTATCGATGCAAATTGGATTTGGATAGAAGGGTACATTCTTTTATTTTAGATAGAAGAAACATTTCTTCTATCTAAAATAAAAGAATTTTGCTGATTTATTTATTGCTATATCCAATTTATAGAATTGATATACCATTTAATTGATATCATTTAGCAAAATGAAACACAGCATATGCATCCATCTTTGGGCTCGAGAATTTCACGGGATAGAGATATAGTATAAGAAATAGGCTATTAAGTAACTCTAAATGAATTGTGGATACATCTGTATCCTTAACATACTGAAACGACTGCCATTATTCGTATCAAACCAATAGCGATTCATAAAAGCGAAATCTTGTAATCAATGGTGGGCCAATAATGAATTTTTTTGCA